TTTCGTCAGCTCGAAGGGTTCCCATTAGTATCTCTTTTTTATTTTTAGGAAGGAAAGGAAAAAAAACACCTAAACTCTAAACTAGATTAAAAAAGCTAATCAGTTATTTCTTCCACGGACTCGAGGATACCAATATTAGCACTGATGGTACGAAAATGTAATTCGCTATTCAAACAACTATTCAGAGTTCCTAGAGCTCTTTGTAAAGCTTGTTGAAAAACTTGCTGTCGTACCTGATTAACCGCTCCTTGTTGTTCAAAAAAAAGGGTTTCATTTTTGAAATTTTCTAATTGTTCCAAACTATCGCAAGTAGCATTAATCAAATTTATTTTCTCTCTTTCTATCTCAGAGTATCCATTCAGTCGATACTCATCTGCTTCCATTTCCACTTTACGTAATCGAGCCCGCGCTCTTTCGAGCTGTTCAGCGGCCCCTCTACATAATTCTTCTGAATTTCGAATAGTACTCAAGATCCTCTGTTTTCGCTTATCTAATAAATCATTTAATGAAAGTAGATTATCTTTACATTCATTTCACAACTCTCATATCTCTTCCCGAACCAAACATGAATCTTTTGATTCATTTAGCTCTCACGCTCAATTGTTTCTTTCTTTTGATGGACATTCCCATATCTTTGAATGGAATGAACCTATCCTCTCTTGAGCCTATCCTCTCTTTTCTGTTCGTATTCAAGGATATCGAAACTGATCCAACATCAGAATATTAGGATAGTAGGACTCTTAAGACCAGACAAAAAATAAAAAATTGTCAGCAAAGTTGTTTCTTTATTTGTTCTTTATTCACAAACTCTTTTTTCATCCAAAAAATTAAAAGAATTTATCTTTTTTATACAATACATAGGTCGTCGATTTGGCAGTGGATAAAAAAAGGGGTGGGGGAAGATACCCATCTTTCCTGTACCTGTAAATGGTTCAAATAAATTTATCCATATGAGTGTTATACATCAGATAAATTCCCAATTATTTATTTTTTTTTTTTTTTCGGTATTTCGGTACTAATGTAGCGGTAGAAAGAGTACCGTGGTATGCTGTGCCTGGACTTCAAACAATTTATCTTTAACCATGTAAAAGACCTCAACATTATTGGTTGATAGAGAATCAAAGTGCATTTACCAATTAGTCACGAAATGCTATGGTTCTTAGATATGATTTCTGAATAAAATCCAATTACGAAGTAATTCGTCGAGATTGTGCACCCTTTTTCCTATTAAAAAAGAAAAAAAAAAGAATACATAAATATAAAGAAAGTGCAGCCGGCGAAATCCAACCTATTCTTGAAATACACAACTCGCACACACTCCCTTTCCAAAAAAAATCAATACACCCAGCACGACGCTTAGATTTATTGGATTTGTTGCTAAAATATCGGTATTAAACTCGAAACTCCCAGCGGATGGCCAGTGTCCCACGGAAACAAAGGAATCGGTTATATTTTTCATATGCTCTCCTCTTATAGATAGGACTAACAAAGAACAGAGTTCTTTTTGTATCACTCCGCTCGCCTCCCCCCTTTTTTTACATTTTTATTCTACGATAAATTTAAACAAAAGGATTTGCAAATAAAAGAGCTAATGCCACGACCAGTCCATAAATTGTTAAAGCTTCCATAAAAGCCAGACTAAGCAATAAAGTACCTCGTATTTTACCCTCTGCTTCTGGTTGTCTCGCAATACCTTCTACAGCTTGGCCCGCAGCAGTACCTTGACCAACCCCAGGTCCAATAGAAGCAAGCCCCACAGCCAATCCAGCAGCAATAACGGAAGCAGCAGAAATAAGTGGATTCATGGTAATTTCCTCGAAAAAAAAAAAGAAATGGTTAATGATACAACCAACCAATGAATTACTACTTAATCTTTATCCACTTCTTTTTCTACTTTTACTATTTACTTTACTATACTACCTTTTTACTTTACTAAAACTTATTTTACTTACTTCTTTTTTTTATTTATTTTTTTTTATTGATACTTATCACTAAAATCTATCGGGTCGAAGTAGCTAAAAACTCCAAAAGAATATTACTTAATTTTAAGAACTACTTCCATATATCGTTTTCTTTCTACCCATGATGGAGCTTTATGTAAATAGATACATACGGTTTTAGCCATTGTGTTTTCTTGTTTAGAAACTCTTATATTCTTTCATTCAATTAACAATCACAGAAAAATAGAAAAAGGACTGATATTTGAATCTATATAAATTATAAATGAAGTGGGCTAGAAAAAAAAAAGAGATAGGGATAATTCCTATCTAACTAGTAAATAACATATACTTTTTTTCCATAACGTAAACCACCTGCACTTTATTATTCTATTAATATTAAATCGTATTCTGTACATATATCTAGTAGGACCCCCCCCCAATCCTTCTTTTTCTTACAAACTCTGCAATATCATCTATCTTTCTTCATATATACAATACATATATTAGCTATTTTAATTTTCTTCTCCAGCCCTGTGGATTATATTGAACCCCGCATTGCT